ATCCTCCACTTATTTGATGGGGTGGTTAAGGGATTACTTATGGTTAAACTCTTCACAACTTATCAACGGATATAACCCGTTTGGTATGAATAGTTTGTCCGTCTGGGCGTGGATGTTCCTATTTGGACATCTTGTTTGGGCTACTGGATTTATGTTCTTAATTTCCTGGCGTGGATATTGGCAGGAATTGATTGAAACTTTAGCATGGGCTCATGAACGCACACCTTTGGCTAATTTAATTCGGTGGAGAGATAAACCAGTGGCTCTTTCCATTGTGCAAGCAAGATTGGTCGGATTAGCTCACTTTTCTGTGGGTTATATATTTACTTATGCAGCTTTCTTGATTGCCTCTACATCGGGCAAATTCGGTTAATTCCTTTTTTTTTATGTCCTGTATCGGCGACAATTTTTTGTTTCGATGGATAAGGAGGCCCACCTTCTTAATATTTTTACATCTAGGATCCGACTTGTATCATTGAGAAAAATAGGAATTGAACCATTATGGCAAGGCAAAGTTTGATTCAGAGGGAGAAGAAGAGGCAGAAGTTGGAACAGAAATATCATTTGATTCGCCAATCCTTAAAAGAAGAACTAAGCAAAGTTCCATCATTGAGTGACAAATGGGAAATTTATAGAAAATTACAATCCCCACCACGTAATAGTGCACCTACACGTCTTCGTCGACGTTGTTTTTCGACCGGAAGACCGAGAGCTAACTATCGAGACTTTGGGTTATCCGGACACATACTTCGTGAAATGGTTCATGCGTGTTTGTTGCCGGGGGCAACAAGATCGAGTTGGTAAGGGTAAGGATCAAAACATTCCTTCATTTTTCTATGGATCTCTATGATCCATGATCATAGAGGGCCCCTTTACCATTCTGTATAAATGGGTTATTCTATTTGTATGGATATGGTAGAGGGGCACATCCAACCCTTGTTTGTCTATTAGTCCCCAGCTATTTGGGTCCGCGCGGGGTAGAGCAGCTTGGTAGCTCGCAAGGCTCATAACCTTGAGGTCACGGGTTCAAATCCCGTCCCCGCAACATCCTTTTTTTGTCAAAAAATTTAGGTTTGACTCTCTTAACTAGTTATTTATGACCTTTTTCCTTTGGGATGAGAGGAAAAGAAGGGTGAAGATAGAACCACTACACTATCGTGGTCAACTATACCCAAGCATTTATCCTATTACATTACTTCAGCATAGGCGGATAGCGGGAATCGAACCCGCGCCTTCTCCTTGGCAAAGAGAAATTTTACCATTCAACCATATCCGCATTTTTTCGTTCCTGATATGCACGTATATGTGTGCATAACATATGTATGATATATCATGTCTGGATCATATTTGTGCAGGACGATAATCATTCATTATTCAATTCTAATATTAATATATTCATTATTATATTAGAATTGTATTCTAAATTCAATTCTTTTTTTCAGTCAAGAGGTTTTACTTTGAACCCTCCCCCCAGTTTTTTGAGACTTATCGTTTATTGTATTGAATTTAAATGTGTCTCACAACTCGAAGGGGTTCGAGGGAGGGGTCATTTTTTTATCTGGGAAATGCTGACTAGGTTCAAGAAATGAGAGAATTAAGTATAGCTACCAGAAAGACTAATCCAATCCATAATGATGTACCGGAAAATACAACATTTTTATTACTTGACCAACCATCCGAAGAAGCAAATACAACAGGTACACTAATCAGTAAGATTGAGGAAGTAGCAATTAATGCAAAAACCGCCAATTGGAAAGCAATAGTCATGCTTATAATCCTCCAAGCCATCAACAGAACTATACCATTTGATCCCTCTATAAGTCAAAAAATTGTGATAAATTCTATCATGAAGGGATTTGACCATGAACCCATTGATCCTATAGAACTTATTACCACTTTATTCAGACATGGGGTCGAGGAAAAATTTTTATTTACTTTACAAACGGACATACTGGATCATCGATCTATTATAGATTCACACTTGGTATGTTTCTACAGATAGTGATGGTATCCACTCATATGACCATGTTCTATTCGGGGAAATACAAATAAAATAGAGATTGTCTTTCGGAGAGATGGCCGAGTGGTTGATAGCTCCGGTCTTGAAAACCGGTATAGTTCTTTGTTCAGAACTATCGAGGGTTCGAATCCCTCTCTCTCCTTTTTCTCATTGAATAGGTTTATTTCTTTATTGTTTTGGCTTAGCCTGATATCATAAAATAGAATGGCTCGGCTATCCTACCTAGCCGAGCCAGAAAAAATAAAGTAAAAAGGAACACTTTTTAAGTATGACCTAATCCCAATGATGGAATAAAATTGATTCCTACTTCCGGCATTTGATCTCCTGTCTTAGTTAAGAGGGGTCATGAAAAGGACAGGTTCCAAATCACGATCAATTCCTTTTTCAAATCCTGCTGCAGCTGCACGAGCTCTTCCCGCATGCCATAAATGACCCACGAAAAGGAAGAATCCTAGAACAAAATGAGAGGTAGCTAACCAA